GCTAGTGTGTATCACCTTACGAAAATACGGTATGGTATAGATAAACCAGAAGAGGTATGCATAAAAGTATTTGCTCCCAGGAGTAATCCTCAAATCCCGTCAGTTTTCTGGATTTGGAGAAGTGCTGATTTTCAGGAACGGGAATCTTATGATATGTTGGGAATTTCTTATGAGAATCATCCTCGCCTGAAACGTATCTTGATGCCTGAAAGTTGGATAGGCTGGCCTTTACGTAAAGACTATATTACGCCCAATTTCTATGAAATTCAAGATGCTCATTGATTGAAATTCAAATGAAATCTGGAGTCGCGTCGTATTAAGTAAAAAAGGGGTTTTTTATCAATCAATGAGCATCTTGGCATTCCCCTTCTAGATAAAACAGAGTAACTGGACTTTCATTCGTATTGTGGAGGGAGGGGCTACAACAGAAAAAGGCTCTCATTGCTCTTCCCCAATTAGTAAGATATCATAGAATATAAATAAAGAATTATGCGCCTTGAACTTTGTACCGCGCACATCACTTAGTGGGAACCCCAGAAAGTAACTTGCGCAAGAGTGACAAAAAAATAGGAAATTTGAAAGAAAAGACAGAAGAGACAAAATGAATAAATGCAAAATGAGAAGAATCGGAGTTGATTTGTACTGTGTCTGAAATACATCCTTTCTATTCTTATCCTTCGACTCTTTGAGTGAATCCTTTTAGCTAATTTTTCTTTTTTTTTTTTTAACTATTAGGTTTGAGATATATACGAAAATTTAACATACTTTTGCAATAAGAAAAGTATGAAAAGAGAGGAAAAAAAGAAAAATGAAAAAGAAAGTAAAGACTGTCTATCCCGATCCGTCTCAACGAATTCATTATTCACGTGTCAGGAACCAGATTTGAACTGGTGACACGAGGATTTTCAGTCCTCTGCTCTACCAACTGAGCTATCCCGACCATTTCCCGTACATCATCCTAGCAGAGTACTTATATCTATGTCAATGAAAAGAACTAAAAAATAAAATTTGAACAAATTGGACCTAGCCCCTGAAATTATGAGATCTTCAAAAAGAAGACTTTTTTTGTAAATGTAAGGAAAAATATATGGACTATGAATGATTCAATAACGGATATTTATTGAACATATATTTTCATATCGTACTATACAAAACAAATGAGATTGGATTGGAAGAAGATACGAGGATTTAGATTCGTATCCATTTGTGAAAGAACAGAGTGAATGAAATGAGAAAGATATTTCATTTTGTTTAAACTGAGCCATTGATGAAAAAAAAAAAGAAAGAGGATGAGGATAAAGAAAGAGCGAGGAAGGGAAGTAAAATGGGCTTTTTATTGGGGATAGAGGGACTTGAACCCTCACGATTTAAAAATTCGACGGATTTTCCTATTACTATAAATTTCATTGTTGTCGGTATCGACATGTAAAATGGGACTCTCTCTTTATTCTCGTCCGATTCATCTTCAAAAGATCTATCAAACTCTGGAATGAATCATTTGATCACTGAATATTCAAATTCAATTTTTTTTTTCAACTGAAATTGGAATTGAAATAACTCTTCAATTTTTCATATATTTTTTGATCTCTATCATTCTAATTAATAGAGAATAGAAAGAGAGGGTTTCTATAGATCCTTATCTCATACTATTACTCATATTAATAGTAAATTAATAGTAATATAAATAAGAAATTCAAGAATATAGAACATCATATAGAAATATTCTTTAGAATAATTAGAATAAATATAGAGAATAATAGAAATAGAAGATTTCTATTTTACTATACTTACTCTATTTACTATATAGAGATACAGAATAGGATTCGATAGAAGATTTGGGTTGTGATTCATCATTGACTATGTCAGTATGTATACGTACGCATTAGGTATATAAGGTTATCCTTTTTGTCATTTCGATAGAAAGGATTTTAGCTACTAACGTAACGTAATCAATACGTAGTCAATTTCATTCGTTAGAACAGCTTCCATTGAGTCTCTGCACCTATCCCTTTTTATTCTGATTTTCCATCGTTTTTTCTCAAAACAAACAAAACAAAGATTTGGCTCAGGATTGCCCTTTTTTAGTTCCAGGGTTTCTCTGAATTTGGAAGTTACCACTTAGCAGGTTTCCATACCAAGGCTCAATCCAATCAAGTCCGTAGCGTCTACCAATTTCGCCATATCCCCTTCTTTTTAGACAAGGATCCAGTTGTAATTCCATCCACCTCTTTCATTTATCTTGGCACTATTGAATTCATTAGGTAATGATTCCTATATTGAAAAAGTTTATGCTGCTATTTTCTTTTTTTGCCCACCCTCTAATTCTATATTCTATCATTTCATCTCTATTGGATGAACCCTATTTGTTTTCAATACGAAATGATTCTATCATTGATGTATCCGCAATTCAATATGGATAGATATATCCCACATCTCGATATATGCCTTTCCTACTCCTTAATTTTTACAGTGCAGTTTGTAATAGTGGAACGGTCGATATTCCTTCTTTTTTTTTTTCATTTTGAATTCTCATTTCATTGATATATTGATATTTATTTTCATATATATTTTGATAGGATACATATCCTATATATAGATATAGGAATATTGAATATCTATTTCTATTTAGATATCTAATTTATCTAGATCTAAATAGTTTTCTTTTCTATTTCCTATTCTAAATAGAATGAAAATATCTAACTAATAACTAAAAAATAGAAGAAATTGAGATAACTAAGAAATGAAATAAAAAGAGAATCACTAGGTAATAGCTAAGATCCAATAGTTTACTTTATTCCTATACACTATTGCTTTTATATCCGCCCGCTTAGCTCAGAGGTTAGAGCATCGCATTTGTAATGCGATAGTCATCGGTTCGATTCCGATAGCCGGCTCTTTTTCTTTATCAATTTTTTCTTTCCATGATTGAAAATCTCTACTCTCGCTTTCTCTAAATGTTGGGTCGCCAATCTATTATGTCATGGTAACTTGCAGCTATAGCTATGAATAAAAAAGTTGACTAGAACAATTAGATCTCTACATAAGAAATTGGAAAACGTAACCTTCGCTTTAATTTCCTATATATACAAAAAATCCGAATATTTATAATATTTATTTTATTTTGTTTTGTAGGACTTTAGTAAATTGAGTTTTGCTTTGCTGATCCTTTAGTTCAGTCTGAATTTATATCTTTTTGTCAAATGAAAGTGAATCAAAAAGGAGCCTTTATATGTCTCGTTACCGAGGACCTCGTTTCAAAAAAATACGCCGGCTGGGGGCTTTACCGGGACTCACTAGTAAAAGACCCAGATCCAGAAGTGATCTTCAAAACCAATTGCGCTCTGGAAAAAGATCACAATATCGTATTCGTTTAGAAGAGAAACAGAAATTGCGTTTTCATTATGGTCTGACAGAGCGACAATTACTTAAATATGTGCATATTGCTGGAAAAGCCAAAGGGTCAACAGGCCAGGTTTTACTACAACTACTTGAGATGCGTTTGGATAACATCCTTTTTCGATTAGGTATGGCTTCGACCATTCCTGGAGCCAGACAATTAGTTAACCATAGACACATTTTAGTTAATGGTCGTATAGTGGATATACCAAGTTATCGTTGCAAACCCCGAGATATTATTACTACGAAGGATAAAGAAAGATCGAAAGCTCTGATTCAAAATCATCTTGTTTCATCCCCCCACGGGGAATTGCCAAACCATTTGACTATTGACTCCTTACAATCTAAAGGATTTGTAAATCAAATAATAGATAGTAAATGGATTGGTCTGAAAATAAATGAGTTGTTGGTCGTAGAATATTATTCCCGTCAGACTTGATTCTAACGAAAATAAAAAAGCAAGGTTCATACCAATTTCGACTCCTTTCGCTGAAGTAATCGAGTACCTTGTGCCCTGTCTCATTCACGTATCAAAAAAGGATCGGCAATAGGATTTATTATTTTCAATATAAATACGATATTTTGATTTGTATTTTACCTATCACAGGGATTAATTAGGGATAGATAATCTCTATTAAATAAGTAAATTAATAAATAAGTAAATTAAGGGTCTTACCGTTAGAATAAAGATATCAATTCTGATTTGATTTGATACATTGTAGTCGGTAACGTTGATGAATGAAAAGAAGCGGAGAGAGAGGGATTCGAACCCTCGGTAAACAAAAGTCTACATAGCAGTTCCAATGCTACGCCTTGAACCACTCGGCCATCTCTCCTACAGAATGTTATTATTTACCCGAATGAATAGCGAGTCCTTCATCTTAATTGTAGTACATGTATGACCGCCTGATGGTTCCATAAGAAGAAATTTATTTCCAATTTGATATTTCTCAACAAAAACTTCTTTCATCAGCTAACCCATGGAATTCATGAATCGTCCGATGAATCTTTCGATTTCAATTGTATGGTGTGGCACGGCACATACACGTTATGCAAACAAAAAGGATGGTTACTTTATTTGAAATTTGAATTTGATTTTATCATGGAATGATTATTCCATTCTTTTCCTTTTTGGATCATAACCAAATCAAAGCTTCTCGACTTATCAAAATCCATAGGAAACTTGGTTATTCAACTTAGATGAAATAGTAATAGTCATTGGTATACTACGAAATTGGAATGAAATCTAATCTTATTCAACTATTTCATTTCATCTTTGTCCAAAAAGGGGACACCGCATTTTTTCCAATTAGTTTGTTTTTATGTTATTTTGTACTGTACAATTCCTTTCCTTTTTTTGTGGAATCGTTTTCCTCAAAGGGGGATGAGAAGAATTATAGAATGAATTGCTAATTATGCCTAGATCTCGAATAAATGGAAATTTTATTGATAAGACCTCTTCAATTGTAGCCAATATTTTATTACGAATAATTCCGACAACTTCAGGAGAAAAAAAGGCATTTACCTATTACAGAGATGGTGCGATTTGATTTTTTCTTGTTTTTTTTACCCCTCAGTTTTACGAGAAAAAGAACGTAGTTAGG